AGCTCGGGACGGAGCCGTATGATGCGGAAGTCTCACGTACGGTTCCCTGAGAAGGGAGTGGCTACCTACTGGAGCTTCGACCAAGCACCCCCGGTCAATTCCGCTTTGGGGCCACCCCTTACTCTACCATTATTATAGGAGTATGGGGTTCGAGACAAAGAAAGATCAAGGCAGCATATCAGTTTTTCCTTTATACTTTACTTGGATCTCTTTTTATGCTATTAGCTATTCTGTTGATTCTTTTCCAAACAGGAACCACCGATTTACAAATATCATTAACCACAGAATTTAGTGAGCGGCGCCAAATCTTTCTATGGATTGCTTCTTTCGCCTCTTTCGCCGTCAAAGTGCCTATGGTACCAGTTCATATTTGGTTACCTGAAGCTCATGTAGAGGCACCTACGGCAGGATCCGTCATCTTGGCAGGAATTCCTTTAAAATTTGGAACCCACGGGTTTTTAAGATTTTCAATACCCATGTTTCCCGAAGCGACACTTTGTTCTACTCCTTTCATTTATACTTTAAGCGCGATTGCTATAATATATACTTCCTTGACCACTTCAAGACAGATCGATCTAAAGAAGATCATTGCTTACTCCTCAGTAGCCCATATGAATCTGGTGACTATTGGTATGTTTAGTCGGGCGGCGGCCGTTAGGTCACCTATTTTGAGTTATGGACACACAAGGCCAAAACATGTGTGTCGGGCGTGCGACCCATCAACCTACTAGCAATGGGGGAGAAAACATAGCATGTCGCAACAAAAGCTTGATTCGAGGCGTCAGCAAAACACTGCCGTCTGTTCCCTTCAGTCCCTTAGCGCCCCGGGACGGGAGTGGGGGACGGCTCTACGCGCAGGCAACAGCAGCACCGGCTCCACGAAGTCTGAATCGAATCTTTCTGTTGGCTTTCCCAAATTCATTCGTAAATCAAAATCAAAGGGCTAGAAGCGAGCGCTTCTAGCTGCTTCGCCTGCTTCTTCTTATTATGGCGGCTATGTTGGCGTGGCGAAAATGAACGAAAAGCGAGATGAACGTGCTATTTTCAAATCGATTGATAGATTGATCTGTTCTGATAGATCTAAAGAGTAGAAATAGATAGAGAATAGAGAGGGAATCAATAATAAGGTCTTTGAGCCTATTTCTATCTATTGATGAGACAACTATCTATTCTTGATCCATCAGAAAGAAATCGATATGTATCTGATGGAGTCTTCTACATCGTACGTAGAGCGCCCAAGCGCTTTTTGGGCCAGCTCAGTTCTCTTATCCATCGGTCCAATGCACTGGGCTCATCTCATGGAGGGAAAAGCCAAAATGTAGTTGTCTTGTTGTTGTTCGCCGCCTCGACGCATTCCCTTCTCTCCCCGGCATCGTCCCACACAGAAAGAAAGAGCGCGGAGCCCCGGCCCGAGCCGTAGGTCCGCTAACGTAAAGCGAGGAGTTGAGCCTGAACTGGCGAACCGAAGTCACTTTCGGAACCATACTTCCTACAGCTAACATGTGCCCAGTCCTGCGGAAAGGCGCAAACGAACGTGAGCTGCTATACCGAATCCCCCGCTGGCCATCGGGGACCGAGTGGTAAGGCCATGATCTGCAGGGGAACGGATCACTCATTCTTCCATTGGGGACAGGTGCACGAACGACAACTCCAAACGTCACACATCCGCCGCCTACTTACCGTTTAGGTGGCACCAGCGAGATCCAGCTAAGGAAAAAGAGTGTCGCGGCTGCTCCACTCCGCCGCGGTCTCATGAACTTCACTTCGTTGCCTTCCCGCGCGCAAAGCGAATGGGCGCTGTGCTGTGGGTCAGTTTCGGGGCGGGGGGCGCAGAGATACCAGAAGAAATGATTCATTTGTTTGGATCGACGAGCTTTTTCAGCCCCAAAACTCAGAATCAATGGAATGTCTGTCCATAAACATCTATTCTATCTGTATATATAGGGGATCTCTCTATACATATCAAAGTCTTTTATGGCATTGATATGATCGCCTAGCTGTAGCCGCATATCAGCTGCGCTCAATATGCGGATTTCTGTTGGATCAGATCTTTTCTTTCGCTTTGACGGAAGCTTTTTGACCTAGCGAAAAGCACTTTCGCGCAAGCAAAGTAGAAGCTTTGCCAGAAGCAAGACGAGGAAGTGGAGCTGTCGTATAAGCGGTAGCTTCCCCCGACCGACTAAAATACAAGAGTCGCGGCCTACTTTGATTGCGAAGGGGTTTGGCAACAAGCAAACGGCTTTCTATCATAGTTGCAAGGGTTCAAAACCTTAGTTCGCTGCTTTTCCCAGGGCCAGAGAAGGGCTTATACTGCTCGCCTTTGTTTGGTTTGATATATTCATTCAGTCAAAATACAAACTACAACAAAGTGGAAGTGGAAGGGCCGCTATAGAAGCTAGAACTTGCCTTATAAGTCGGCCTAACCAAAGCGTCACGACAACAAAAAATTATCCTTATGAATGGAATCTTAAGTAGGGGGCTTTGACCGCCCGCCTACCAATCAAAGAGGCAGAGAGTAAACGTAAGCTCACCCGTAAGCTCGAAGAGAGCTTCCCTTCATTCGCTTCGCGGGAGCCGCACAAGCACATAGCTGGAAGTCAGAGGGCCCATACTACCTGCCTAACCCTTCGCTCCGAGGGACCGTAGATCGGAAAGCACCCCATTTATCCAAAAGAGAAGGGAAGGGGCCTATGTATTTGCATGACCCCTGCGGATTTGACCCTATCCCGGAGCCAATCCCCTATTGGTCCTGCCACCACGCCGCAGAACGAGAGCTCGTGTGGAACCTTTTCTTTCTGGCGTAACAGCCGGTGGAACGTAACAAAAGATTACGGTCGCCTAACATTAACATAAGGGCGGGGGGTACGGTAAACTCGGCCAAAATATGACACCCGAAGGGCCCGAACGCACAATCCTATCCCATCCGAGTCCGAGTTTACCCCTTGCACTTCGGACAGCCGACCGTAGCATCATAAGGAGGACCCCCTTTCGAGGTAAAAAAAAAAAGGTACGGTACATATAGGAGGTTGGACTTTCTCAACGTGGTGTATAGCACGAAAAACCTTTCGATACAAGAAAGGGCCGTTCTCACATGAAAGAAGAGAAGAAATCCTTTCTTCTCTTCTTTCTCTTTCTCGAGAAGGAAAGAAAGAGGATGGGGGGAGGGGGGAATGGGGCCGGTGCCCTTCTTTTACGGCCGTCACTCCTATTTGTCAGCCGTGAGGAACTACCGGCTCGGTCGGTGGGAAAGGAAAGGCTTGGGCCTACCTATCCCGATAAGATCTCATAAAGGAACGGCGGGAGTGATAGGTTCCATATTGCCGAGCTGAAGGGCAAGACTTTTGTACGTGATCGTAGTATGTGACGTCGTCTCGTCCACGCTGCATTGAAGAGTACCTACGCACTAAGTTCCGGTTCACTGATAAGGAAGATAGAGTTGGGCGGGGGTCTACGATGTGATACTCAAGTATATGACCCGGGGAGATACATGCTAACTATGGGTAGGAAGCAGGAACCCTTATGTAAATAATTTCGGGGGGTTACAGATCTCTTATACTACCATCGATCGACAGAGCGGAACGACCAGAAAAATAAGTGATGTTAGAAAGCCGTATGATAGGTGGTAACTATCTTGTACGGTTCGGGGGGTAATCGGCGTACTCCGGGAGAAATCTTTCGCTCTATCGAACATACAGGGAATTGGAGGTAGCATTCTACCGATGTTAAGTCATGGACTGGTTCCTTCAGCCCTTTTTCTATGTGTTGGTGTTTTATATGACCGACATAAGACTCGACTTGTTAGATATTACGGAGGTTTAGTGAGCACCATGCCGAATCTCTCTACCATTTTCTTTTCTTTTACTTTGGCCAATATGAGTTCACCTGGTACTAGCAGCTTTATCGGGGAATTTCTCATCTTAGTAGGAGCTTTCCAAAGAAATAGCTTAGTAGCCACATTAGCAGCGCTTGGGATGATTTTAGGTGCGGCCTATTCCCTTTGGCTATATAATCGTGTGGTTTCTGGAAATTTAAAACCCGATTTCCTCCATAAATTCTCCGATTCAAATGGCAGAGAAGTTTCCATATTTATACCTTTTCTTGTTGGAGGGGCGACCGTCCGTTGAACTACCAAAGAAAAAGGGTAAACCTATGTGATCATGACATTGTAGGTGCTTGCGATGGGACGGATGCGACTTCCCTCAGTTGGTTTGGGTGGCATAGCCCGTTGCATAAGTCCCCCTTTTTTTGATTCATTTTTTGAGTCTTTAGGGAGCCAAAGCTTTACTTTACTAATAAAGGCTCGCGCAGGGGCGCTCACTTTTTTTTTGCTAAGCCGTCTCTTTCTGGGTGGGACCGAGAGAAATAAAGGACAGAGGGCAACCATGCATGGTACTTCTCGACCCTGTCTCCGAGGGACAGTTGAACGAGCGACTCATGAATGCTGCCGGGTCGGACGAGCCAATAACTCGAACGCGTTCGGTCTGTTTTTTGAGCAAGAATCACAGCGTTACCTTACCTTCACCATGATACGGACTCCAAGTTCTTATGGCAGAGCACGAGGAGATTTATCATCAATATTCTAATGGGAATGGAAACCAGAAGCACGACCGAGGTCTTCGTAGTCTAAAATAATCAAACCATCAATAACAGTAATATAAGCATGAGACTTTTTGGTAGTACCGGTGAACCAGATGGCCGCGGCGATGGAATCTGGGACGGAGGACTCGTAGTATCTCTCTAGATCCGGCAAAAGCGAAAGACCCCCTAGCTCCATTCGAATGAAGGCTGACTGCTGAGCCCACTCTGGCCCCGCGGGGCGGGCCCCCGTGGTTGCGAGCCGGAGCTGCCATAGCTTATGGCTAGAGCAATGGGAGGGGCCTCAGCAGAGAGAACAGAACAGAACCGTAAGGATAACGAGTGCTCCGCCCGTCAAGCGGGCGGCAGGAGCAGCAGGCAAGTACTTGGTAGGCCAACAGTCCAGTGGGTACTCGACGAAAGGGGGGCACACGGAGCAAGTACGAGAAATTGGCCCCGCTCCGCTTTATAAAAAGCAAGGACCCACTACGGGAGGTCAAACCCAGGACCTATGGAAGTCGGGGCTCGTCCCCGGTCAATATTGGATCAAACAAAACAAGCAATAGGGGCCCGTAGCACTGACCTCTTTTTTTATTGATTCAATATAATAGGGGAAAAGATCGTACAGTTCCCTACCGAGACAAGAGAAACTCTTAACAGATCCTCCGCGCGCTGGGCATACCTCTTCCGTGCGTCTTTCTCGTGGCAGGAACAGAACAACAGGGAAAGACCCGGCCGACCTGCCCAGGGCTCGAGGGCGAGCTTTATTTAAGAGAGAATGGGGAGCGAATCGAAAGGCTTCCGTTTTCGTTCTTGGTTTGGTTCGGGCTCCTCTCGATCTTTTTCGTAGTAGGGAAGGGGGAAGGAGTCTAAATCTATGGACATTAATGAACCATCATTGATGGACGTTGCACATGACACGATCAATTCGACTCAGGGTCCGGCGCTAATAGAGGTTGCTTACTTTCCTAGTAGCGAAGGAAAAGGGCAGGGCTTTTTTCGTGGTAATAGTGGGCGGGTCTCCTTTCGAAGTAAAGGCCTTCGCATTCCTAATCCGCCCCACCAACCCCGGACGGCTTAGTTTGTCCCAGCTTGGTGAATCGCATCCCCGCGCAACGACATAGTTTGTGCGCCCTTTACCGTTCTCGCTCAGTGTTTGCAACGGCTGGGGAGGCAGTCGTAGAAGCGAAGTCTATCGCCACGCCAACCATCAAATACGAGATTGGGCCCCTTCTCAAAGATTTGATGGAATGGCCCACCCAATAGCGCTTATGTCATATGGGAACTCATGGCTGGAAACAATCCTTATGGTTTTGATATCCGGTAGGAATAATAAGAATCAAAGTCCAGGTAGGTTGGTGAGCCTAGTGATAGGAGACTATCTAGCTTGGTTCGGAGAGCACTTGTTGGGTTAAAGACTTTTTTTGTTGCTAAATGTTACAGCCTAAATGCTGAACTATTGACTCTACTCGTTCGGATGGGTGTTCACCCCAAAGTGTTCCCGGACTGCATGCATACATCCGTAAGTAACTTAGTGCAACATGGCAAATTTCATTGAGAGGAATCAGCAAAGAAAAGAAAAACGGGTCAACATCTTAATGTGTATTTGAGGTCCTCGGGCTGAGGAGTGTCCACATGAGTTCGTTGAGCTAGCTAGGTTAGACGGTAAAGAAGTCCCTCAAGCATTGAAGAAAGGAAGAAAGCCAGTAAACTACCTTACTAAACTGCTTTCTGACTCTCTCTAGCCAGTAAACTACCTCTCCTTCCAGTGTTTTTTCCTTTGTACCTCCACCTCTCTGAAGAGTCGATCCCGATTCTTGTACCGTCACGGGAGCGAGTAAGTATAGGATGTTGTGACGGAGGCTGAGAATGACGCAATGAGATGGTTGAGGTGGGACGATGGATGCAGCTTCAACCGGATAAGTCGACAACAAGAGGAAGGCTTGGTACGCTCTCATAAGTCGATGTAGATGATGACGGCGGCACCGTTGGAGAAGGCGCTGTTGGAGTTGGTGTAGCATCAGCTTCGACAGTAGAGGACGACTGACTGTATGAGTAACAGGGAAGTAGCCGTCATTAAATTAAGGCATCATGAGAAGGGACCGTGGTTGAGGAAGCGGCGGGCTGAAGAGGAGAAATCGGAAGATGCACCTCACTTGGTCGAGCGGGAAGAGGTACTTTATTTAGTAACTCGACTGAAAGGAGAGGGTGAAGCTGGAGGCGGAGGCAAAGATGACACTGCAAAAGGAATTATTATCGCTTAGCGCTTGTGCTAAGGAATGGCCTCTATCCGGAGATTTAGCCCTAGCTGCACTACGCAAGGAACTACCCTTCGGGAACGGACTAAGACTAATAAGCCTAACAAGTCCTTCCTGCCCTCATGCGTCTTTATGAGAAAAATGCACTAGATCGCCCGCACTTTCCAACAAACTCCAGCTTCAAGTCCGGAAGAAGGAACTCTTTCTTTGAACCTTCGACTCGTGATTCTTACCAGAACATTAGGCAACTAATTTCTCGAACTCTTGTCTCTCAAGCGCCGAGGGATAACTATTTGTTTGTCCGATATTATACGAGTTAAGGCACCAAAACCCCAGCTCGGTATTCTAAATCCTTCCTTACATAATTACGCCTCGTAACAAATGTTGATCCTGCTTCTTTGACTCTTTGCTTTGCTCCTTGCGCTTTCCTGCTTGCTTTCCAACTCGAACTACAGGGGTTCTATTGCCTACCACACCTTGGAGCCCTCCGGGGTTAGGCCAGGGGCGCTACATTAATGCTTCCACCACGACACTCGGATAACGAAGGAAAAGCCTTATAGGTCATTCTATTTCGGTGCATGGTCAGGCTCCCGTATGTGGGTCTGCCTTTTTCAGGAATTACATGATCATTGGTGAAATAGCGCATAGGTTTGGATGGGATGATACGAAATAGAGCAGTTGCTGGCATGCAAAACCGAGAAGGAACTTCCTTATTCACTGAAATTCCTGTGTGAAAGAGCCCAAATGATTTAGCGTTTTAGCGTAGAGAGAAGACTTTCGGGTGAACGAACGATTTAAGATGCAGCGATCATGGCCTTATTTTACGTCGTATATTGATTCTGACGAGTGAATTTCATCCATTTACTGATAGATAAAGGATAGGAACCTACCTATCAGAAGAGGTTTTAACTAGAATACGAACAAGATAAAAGGATGCCCCATTTTATTAGAGGTATAGGTTTGGGAAAATGGGGTTTTAACCAAGTAGGGGTGTGAGGGCTTGATTGAGAGTTTTTTGGTAGGAGACTACTTGCCTTGCCAAGGCTTCTACGGAAAGAGGACTTGGACAAGGCTTTTTTTAGGACGGGCAAGGGCCACGAGAGAGGTTTTCCTATTATCCCTAGCTAGAAGCAATCGGTAATGGAATAAGAGGAGCAGCCAAAGGGGCACCTATTTGCATCTGAAAAGCGGCCTATGTTTCCGGCTGACCCTCCCTTGCTGCACATCAGTAAGATACAGCAAGCAACAGCTAATGTAATGCTATTTGTATATATATGTATGCAGGCTAGGCCTTTTCTTTCGTATCGAGAAAGCCGCTTCAGAAAAGAAAGCGGAGGCTGCTATGGACGTCTTTGATTGGATGGAGACAGATATATATAGAAAGTGTGCAGTGAGAGATCTTTATAGGTAGAGTTAAGTAAAGCCAGTCTTTACTTAACTCGGCCCAAACAATTTTGATTATTCAATATAAAACTGTCCCATGCTTTCCGTTGGTCAACAACCAACCAAACCACATATTTTCGTCTTTCCAAATTAGGAGAGCAAATAAGCAAGTCCTTTCCAACTAGAGCTCCTGGCGGTCTTTTAAGCTGTTCAACTAGTTAGGGCATTAGCCTCAGAGGCAGGGGTTTGAAGTCAGGAATTTCCCACTCCCACTGGACGACATGCGGATAGAGAAATGCGACTAAGCTAGATTCAGGAACAGCTTCTATTAGTACACAATCTTTTTGAATATAGATCAGCAGCGGATGTTGCGACAGTAACTGCAACATCGACAACAACCTTCAGTCGTCGAAGTAAGGAATTACTAGGAACTGCTTTCATTCCCACGATATGCGCCAACAGGGCTTTTAGGAAGAGTAGTAACAGCACCAGTAACCGCGCTTTCTTTATTCCGGACTTTCAGTAAGGAATGATAGAACAGCTGATACAAAGATAGTGAGAAGAGCTGATATGCTTAAGCGTCGAAAGGACTGTTTGCTTACGTGCCGGATTGCTTTTCTAACTAGCCAGTATATAGTCACAGCTGATATTTCTATACGAAAGAAAGCTTTAATAATAGATGCGATTGTGAGCAGGCTTACTTGTCAGTGCTAGCTTGTATGCGCTTTCTATTACAGCAACAGCTTTTATGCGAAAAACAAGAAAAAGGAAAACTGCAGCTCTGCGACATAACCAGTCTTGCAGAACTGGAAGAACGAATTGACTCGACAAGGAAACCAAGTCAAAGGGTTGCGCCTGACAGCCAAGCGCCAGTTTTTGTAATCTCTTTCCTTCCAAGGAGTCCTTGTCTTCTTGCATCACGGCCTCGATCTACGCAATGAAAACGTATTTCCTCTAACTGCCCGTAAAGTCAGAATTCAACGAAGAGCACTCATTTATGATGTAACTATTATGTACCTAGACCGGCCTTACCCGATACATTATTAACTTGCTTCCCATAGGAAGAAGGAAATCCTACCTCCATATGATTGATTCTCGCAATGAAGTCTTCCCGTTGATTCCACTTCTTTCTCCTCTGACTCAGTCTAGCAACCCCACCTTGGTCTCGTAGCCCACTTGTAGCCATCACTACCGCGGGTCTTTGCTCATAGTCACGAATAAGCTTCTCCTAAGTCCTCTCAGCAATTCAAAGATGAGACTGACTGACTTCTATTAAGTAATCGGATAAGACTGATGCACTCACTTTTAAGACTTCCCCGATCTCCTACCCGGCTAAAAACTAGAAGTCAGCATTCTATTCTAATCTCCGGCCTTCATGCCAGGGCTGATACCTCCACCACTTAGACTGATGTGGAAAATTGATCCCCGAGTGGCTTTTTCCTCCGGTCGAGTCATCTTTCGCTTCAATACCTGGAACTGAGACGGATTCGGATGGAGAAGGATTCAATAGTTCATCATGAGCTGTCCGAAACCGTACTTCTTCCCGCGAAAACTCGGAATTAGCTTTAGCTCGAACCTTGATCTGTTGCTCGAACTCTAATACACTGTAGTAGCAGGCGGCACTCGAGTTCTTTGTGCCAGGTGTCAGAAAAAAAGTACGCAATTTCCAAGCATCCTAGTTCAGCGTGAATCATCTCTTGTCTCAATGGAAGGCCAGGGCCTTCAAAGCGGATTCCGCCGGAAGCTAATCCAGTGGCTTGTTGAGTGGAGGACCGAACATGAATTATACCCATAAAAGGTCCTTCCTACCCCTATTCCCAAACCCCTTCCCCTCTGAGGGCACGGGCACACTTTCAGGAAGTAATGTAGTAAACAGTCGAATTTCAAATAGAACTATGGTGACCTTGCAAAAAAGATCTTTTCTTCGTTTGAGTGTACCTTTCCTATGACTATTAATCCTGATGAAATCCGTGAAGTTTTGACCTTGTTTTAGAAGCTTTCTTTGGCGTTGAGTGAATATTGGTATCACTACCCTTCCTTATCTTCTTCTTTTATTCATAGGAATAGAAAGCACGATTAAGCGGTTTTTCAATGGCAAGTGCCGGTCGTCGAGTGGCTGAACCAACCCCTACGGCGGATCCACACGTACTGATGAATGCCAGCCATCCTTTATCGAGTAGCCTTGACTATTCAAAAACCCTTGCTGATTCGATAGCCTGAAAAAGATCGACCACGATTTTGATTTCTGACTGCCTATGCCTCTAACGATGCTTCGGGCAAACTGTAACTAACTAGGTGCCCTACTCCTACCCCCCCTGTTCTCACCTTCATCTCTGCTGCCTCCGCTCCAGCTTGCTCTATTACCTATGCAATCACAGCTCAGTAATGGACTGGTGAACTAAAATGGATAGCTGCTGGGAGAATTGCGACTGATGAATCGCGATCAGCCGCTGATTCCCCTGCCGTTGGATTCGTGCCTCAAGACTCTGCCACTGGGACTCGGTCGGAAGAATCTACTGCGGCCTTCTCTACCCACCTTTATGAAATTCTAACCCCAACCAGCCATGACAAGGCTTAATTTATTAGAACCCGTTGTTGTTTAGAAAGATGTGTTATTCCTGTGAAAGTCTCGTTTTTGACTCAGTTTTTTTTGAGCATTGTACACGGGCTTTGCTGCGACGAGGATGCCTTTTTTAATCAGGCCAACGTCAAGACCTGAAACAGAGCCCTACCACGTTAAGGGAGAGCACCCAACTTGCTTGTTGACACGTGAGGGAAAATAGGAGTCTGAGGTGGCAGGATTTACCACTATAACCCTATGGTAGTGATGGTTGGTCCCAGTACTCCTTCGAGTGCCTTTTGCGCTTAGCGTAGGAAAGAGGAGTTGCCTTGCCTTACCACACCAACCACCTTAGCGCTGGAAGTTCTAGCAATGGGCAGCTAGCCAAAGGATAATTAGCTATCTAATGAATATTCATTAGATAATAGATTGTGGATCTGTTCTTAGCTCGTGCAATCAATAAAAAGCGGTCCTTCGCCTTAGTAAGCTAGCTTTCTAAGCCCGGACGTGGATCGATCGTGACGAAAAAATGGGACTAATCCTCTGTACTGTAGTAATAGAAGAGTCAGAGTCCCTTCTCGACCAGACGAAGGAGATAGGAATGGAATTCTGCCTTGACCCTCCTGGAGGCGCAAAGTTCATAATTCAGTGTGGTGGGGGCCTAGTAGTATTATAAGGATGTTGGTTTCGTATATAAGAAGACTGCTGCTTTTAGGAGAGTGATCTGTTCATCTAACTCAAAATATTGTAAGAAGAAGAAGAATCTTACGCCCAAAATTCCCATCTCTTTTTTCTTGGTTGGACCAACCGGCACCAGCCATTTCCGTCTTCCTTAATTGGGAGAGTCAGAATCAGTCTCTCTTTGTTTGGGGGGAGCAGAAAATGAAGGAACCTTTGAAAATGATTGTTCTAAAATGGTTATTCCTCACAATTTCTCCTTGTGATGCAGCGGAACCATGGCAATTAGGATCTCAAGACGCAGCTACACCTATAATGCAAGGAATAATAGACTTACATCACGATATCTTTTTCTTCCTCATTCTGATTTTGGTTTTCGTATTATGGATCTTGGTTCGCGCTTTATGGCATTTCCACTATAAAAAAAATGCAATCCCGCAAAGGATTGTTCATGGAACTACTATCGAGATTCTTCGGACCATCTTTCCTAGTATCATCTCGATGTTCATTGCTATACCATCATTTGCTCTCTTATACTCAATGGACGAGGTAGTAGTAGATCCAGCCATTACTATCAAAGCTATTGGACATCAATGGTATCGGACTTATGAGTATTCTGACTATAACAGTTCCGATGAGCAGTCACTCACTTTTGACAGTTATATGATTCCAGAAGAAGATCTAGAATTGGGTCAATCACGTTTATTAGAAGTGGACAATAGAGTGGTTGTACCAGCCAAAACTCATCTACGTATTATTGTAACATCTGCTGATGTACCTCATAGTTGGGCTGTACCTTCCTCAGGTGTCAAATGTGATGCTGTACCTGGTCGTTTAAATCAAATCTCTATTTTGGTACAACGAGAAGGAGTTTACTATGGTCAGTGCAGTGAGATTTGTGGAACTAATCATGCCTTTACGCGTGCGCCCGGAAACATAGGCCGACTGTTGAGCCCACTCTGGCTCAGCCGCGCCACCCGGGGTGCGAGCCACCCGAGAAGCAAGCTATTACAGCGAGCGGCTGGAGCTGTAGGGAGCCGAGGAGCAAGGCAGTAGATAAGATAGAAGAAAGGGCCAGGCACCCGGTGGAGCAGAGGGGACGGTTAGGATAACGAACTTGAAACGCGGAGCCCGAGCGGCTGGCGAGCGAGTGGTTAGTGGCCAATAGCGCCCTAGTTGATGGCATTCCTCTCTGCGGCTGGCACTCGAGGAACCACAGGGCACTCCATACAGAGCAAGCAAGTCTTAGGGATGAGACGCCCGCGCAAGGACCTCAATTCTCATTAGGAGGTCGAACCAAGGACCTATGGAAGTCGGGGCTACCCCGTCCCCATGGGCAACGCAATAGTGTCCTGAGGGAGGAGTTTAGAGGCCTTATAGTAGCATGGACTTCTTGATCTTTCTAGGTCATGCGAAGGGGGCCAGTCCAAGATCGTACTGTTCCTCTACAAAGATAATAGACGCTCTCAACGGCTAGGCGCCACTCTCTTTCTGAGTGATTCCAGCTTCTTCATGATTTCGTGCCGCGGTGAACAAACAAAAAAAGAGGGCCGTCTCAGCGGAAGGAGAAGGACCTGCAACGGCAGAGACTACTGACCCTCTTCTTGTTCTTAGCCGTCTATTACGAGTCCGGGAAGCCTGGAATCATAAATATGAGGGATCCAGAAGGGTGGGCAGGGCTTCCGCAAGGTTTTTTATCCCCTCTTCCCGGGATGGGAAAGGAGTCCTATCAAGTAAAGGCCATAACCAGCCTCTTTTTTTATGTACACCTTTCTTTGTTTCAGGCTCTTCAAGACCTTCCTCCTGCTAATCCGGCCATTTCCGAACCTGTCTTTCCCACCCTTCTCAATTCTTGCGATTCCTAGCCAGCCCCCTTAGCTTATTTTGCTTTATAAATATAAAACCACTTTCCCCTTTTTTCAGCTTGCTGCTCGCTTTCTCGCTTCTGAGAGGTACTGACGTGACTCGACTGAAAGGAGAGGCGAAAGGAGCCTGACTTACGGTTTCAAAGCCTGGCGCGAAGCGAAGGGATTGGATTTCACCTATGATCAGATTAGTGGGCAACCATTGTTGACTTTTTTCGTGGTGTTGTTGACGTTGTTGAAAGCTAATTAGGAAGTAGGCCTTGCTTTTCTCCGTTGGGAGCAGCTCACACTATGGTGGAGGAGGTGCCGTGAAGATCTAGGAGTGTGAGCAGTACGAGCTGAAAGGCTCCCATACTGTTTGGAGGGCAGGGGGCATAGATGCCAAAGAAAGCTGACCCCTATCTATCGTCGTAGAAGCTGTTCCTAGGAAAGATTATGGTTCTCGGGTATCCAATCAATTAATCCCCCAAACCGGGGAAGCTTAAGCGGAAATTGAAGAGTAAGGTGAGGGAGGGGGGGGGAGGAGGGGGAAGAGCTATCAAACTTTAGAGGCTTAACTCGCTCGCTCTAACGCTCGTTTAGTAGACAGCTCGTCAGTCAAGTACGTAACGAGCCTTGTCTACGAAGCTCCGCTCCCTCGTCTTGCTTGCTTCTGGCGAAGCTTCTAGCACTAGAAAAATAGGCTTGTATGGCAGGAATACCACTTTTGAGGCCGATCACTACATAGGAGCGATAGCGAAGCCAAGCCGTATAAAGGCGAGCAGCCCTTCTAGCAATAGCAAACGGCCTACTTATAGCCTTTTCCCCTTTATTCGGGGACTTCAACGGGTCTTCCAAGCTCATAAACAGGCAATTCTGCACGTTTTCTTCAGACAGTGGGAATGAATTCTATTACTTGATTGACATTGACAGATATGTGTACCACACCGAACAAGCAATATGCCGATATGCTTGATGTACCAGCCAAGCCAGCTCGACCGTATACAGTATAAGGGATTCGCCTTTGCCTCAGACAGAAGAAGAACGGAAGTACTACCGGGAAGGGAAGCCTGACATGGGTAGATATTTATTTGAACAAAGGAACTCAAACCGGTACCAGAAAGCAAAGAAGAGATGGAATTCCTGATTGAACAGATGACCGACCTACAAGAAGACGAAAATAAAATTCCTAATTCCATTCTCTAAGACGAACTAAAGGTCTGACTCTTAGAGGTCTCGATTGGTATTTTATACATGGCGCGGTCGGTAACGTTGGTGAATTAGGTAAAGGTACGGAAAGAGAGGGATTCGAACCCTCGGTAAACAAAAGCCTACATAGCAGTTCCAATGCTACGCCTTAAACCACTCGGCCATCTCTCCTACATTATGACCCAGAAACCTCGAGTGAATAGCGAGTCATTTATATTCTTGCAGTAAAGGTACAACCACAAACAATCTATTAAAAATGGAAACCCTTTTAGTCAAAGAAAGATCTTCCTTCGAAGAAAAAAAACAATAAGAATTGTTACCATTAAAAAAACAAAAGCACTCTTTCTATTCATCTTTGTCAAGACGACGATCCCGTTATATTATTATATTTATACCGGATTTTGCCAATGAATTGGAACGCGAATCAACTACTCCCTTCATGGTCACATAGTCATTACAGAATTTTTTTTCAGGTATATATGTCTTTCTTAATTTCATATTGGTAGTACCTATTTTTCTATATAAATTCTTTGTGGTTTTTACCGCCCGCCGGTTCGCTTATCGCCTTTTTTTTCCTCCGTTCACTTTCTCCTTTATCTTCTTCCTACCTTGCGGGGGTGACTTAGGCGCTAGGGTTAATACCATATTAGATCGAATAACTCCTTACCTTTTTTCAAGAGAAGCCTGATTCTAGTCAGGATTGAAAAGATAATGACGAACCTTAAATGAAAGGTTGGTCCAATCTGAGTGCTTATTGCCTTCTTCTTCGCCTCTCCTCTTCCGCCCGAGCTGATCCGAATTCTCCTCTTAGTATAGGATTGTTAATAACTTGACTTAATTTAATGGTTATAGTGTAAAGGTTAGTTCTATATTTTTTTCTTTCTTTATCAGAGGTTTTTTCCTTAGGCCTTGGGGGGCGGGGCCTCTTTTTTGATTTTTTAATAAAAAAAGGGGGAGAGGGACCCTTTTTGATTTTTGAAGTACAGCCCTACTCTATAGTGGAGTTATCTTTTCCCTATCTAAGCTATATCAACATAGCAAACTAGAAAACTTATCCGCTTGTCAATTCTTGGTGTAATATGTAAATGATTGGTGTCAGAATTTTTCACTGATCAGGTGTGATCAGTCTCATCCGTGTAAGAATTAGGAATTCCTCTTCCAACTCGTCCCAGAATGGGCGTTATGGCAAAGAACAAGAAGAAAACCAAAGGAGAAATTTGTCCAATAGTAACAAATGGTGCCTCCACAGGTTGACATCCGATCCAACCTAGTAGTAAGCAATCCGCCAAAAGCAACCAAAACATTCCTTGGTGAATCGGTCGAAAACTTGAACTACGCACATACATACTTTTAAAAAAAGGTAAAGCCAAGAGACATATAAAAACTGGTGCTATTGCGGCTACACCTCCCGCTTTGTCAGGTATACTACGAAGAATGGCATGGATCGGTAGGAAATACCATTCCGGCACAATATGAGGCGGGGTGGACATCGGATTAGCAGGTATATAATTGTCGGGATGTCCCAAAACATTAGGAGCATAAAAAATCCAAATAGAAAAAAAGATAGCAAAAGCTACCCAACCAACTAGATCCTTGACATAAAAATAAGGGTAAAAAGCTATTTTATCCATCTCAGAATGTACACCCAATGGATTATTTGATCCATATTGATGCAATGCGGCCAGATGAAGAAGACTGGCGCCTACTAAAATAAAGGGGAGTAAATGATGAAGACTAAAAAAACGATTTAAGGTGGCATTGTCCACGGAGAAACCACCCCAAAGCCAAGTCACTATGGTATCTCCTACTACAGGTATGGCGCTAGCTAAGCTTGTAATTACTGTAGCTCCCCAAAAGCTCATCTGACCCCAAGGTAGTACATATCCTATAAAAGCTGTCACAATCATTAATAGGAAGATTACAACTCCAAGACACCAAACAAATTCCCTAGGACTGCTATAACTCGCATGATATAGACCACGAAAAATATGAAGGTAAACCACAATAAGAAACATACTTGCCCCATTAGCATGCATATAACGGAGCAACCAGCCCCCTTCAACATCTCTCATAATGTGTTCTACGCTGTTGAAAGCTAAATCCACATGAGGTGTGTAATGCATAGCTAAAAAAACGCCAGTCACTATCTGAATGACTAAACAAATACCAGCTAACGGACCGAACCCCCACCAATAACTAAGATTGCTCGGGGTTGGATAATCTACTAAATGCTGATTAAGTGTGGAGGATATAGGTTGTTTAAGAAGAGAGAATCGTTGGTTCCTTATAGTCATTTCTCTTTCCTATCGTGACAACTCTTGTTCACCCACCTTTTTTTTGCGTTCTAGGGCCCTAAAATATCCTCAAATATATATATATTGATATTTGAGCCTTTCTTTTACTTTTGAAGGATGGAGGGGGCGAATTAAGCGTCGACGTTTTTAGAATTCTTTCTCCTACACACTTTTGCCCTCTTTCACCGAAGAGGAAAGAAGAATCTTTCAAGCGGGCAGAGACCTAAATTTCTTAGATTCATTCCTAAGCTTGCTTTGTCGCAGCAAGATGGATTGGATGATCAGTCCGAGAGTGCTGGAGAGAAGAGAAAGCGGTCAAAACTTCTCTGATTCGGTCACCGAGCAGTCGGACAACCCTTCAGTAACCCAGGATGGATGACCCGAGAGAAGATCTCGTCCACCAAGCGGGATAGCAGAGTGCGATCCTTAAGCAATTGGAGGTTCTCGCTCATCTCTTGGGATCCATATCATCTGTGAAAACTTTTCCTGTTACATTAGCATAGCTAAATTTGAATAGGATGACTCAGCGTCAGGAAAAGTAAGCCCCCCTTTGCCTTGATTGAATTTGGCTTCGCTGCGCTCTGAATCAATCAATAAGCTTATTGATTGGATTCATCCCATTTCATTTGGGCGAGAGGTCCGAAGGAACAAAGGAGCTCGACTGTAAGGAGAGGAACGAGAGTGAAACGAGAGTGAAACGAGAGGGAGGCTGGGCTTATCCATGGGACTTGCCTTGGCGGTTAGACTCTCTTTTAACACATCCTCGAATTAGTCTCGTCGGTTGGTTGATTCTCGAAATCACCTCTTGAAAAAAAAAAAAGGTCCATCAGGTTTTGCCCTGCCATCTCCGGCGAAGCTCCATATCCGTGAGACTGGATCACTGTAATTCACGGAAGTCCATTTGGACCTCTCCTTTTAGTCGAGTATGTAAACAACCTCTCCTTTCAGTCGAGTTCCCTCTTTTATAAGAGTAATAAATTACGTTGGACCTCTCTAGACAAGTGCTCGAGTAATCAATACCTCTCCTTTTAGTCGAGTCATTTATACCTCTCGGGAGTAGGGGCTTTGTTCTGGGGGGGCCGACTTGCGCTGCTTTAGAAGGGAGATAATTTCATAAAGTCACTCTCTCTATCTATCCTTAGAAGTAGGGCGATAGAAAGTCAATATGAGATTTGCGTTGGTTTTTCCAACGAAACAAAGCATTATCATTCGGAAGGCTCAGTCCCAACTCGGACTTCCATGATGGGAAGAACCTCCGCACTACGGCGCTCCAATGAACAAGAGTTCTCCGCCTTAGTATATTTAGAAGAGTGGTCGGGAGTTACATTCGTAACTTAATGTTATGTTCACGCATTATATCTTTCTTTCCAAGAGTACTACCTGTACGTAGTCTATGTATGGGGAGCATACTTGACAGGAAATAGACACAAGCGGTAGAGAGGTCCCCCACTTCGATTCCCGCCCCGTTCGCATCTCCGATCCAAGATAAGGGTTAAATACGTTAGGTCTTTTCGGTCCGGAGCCGGCTGGTAATGGGCTTACTTACCTTGCTTGTGGACCAGCTGCGGAGCTAACCTTTCTTTGTTCTATTGGTTTGGTGGTTGCTACCAAGACGATTTCTTTATGCCCATCAAAGAACCTCGAGATGCTAATCCACGAAAAACGATACGAGAAATTCGAAAGAACTCAGATACAGAACGAGGGCGACCGTGGAAATACATCGGTTTCTGACTCGTGCAAAGGAACTATTTCTTGGCAACTTGGACAACTTATAACAATGTTTGTCCCGCATATCACTAGGAAGATCGGGATCTTTACAAAAGGCTTTATAAAGCTTTCGTCTCAATTCAAATTTAGCCGCGAGCAATCTACGTTTGTGATCTCTACTATTTCGCTTCTACGACATCTTACTGAGTTTCCCCCTCATCTTTTTGCAAAAAACCGCTCCACGGTGGTAAAGTCTCATCTTGTGTGTTGGCCGAAGTGATAATAGTCACATTGAACCCTCGAATATGTTCGAAGATCTCGAAATGATCTTCCAGTTCCGGGGAGAATTCGCAAAACTCCGTTTCCATCGAGAATTGAATGGAGTTTTTCCGTATTTCGACCGGAAAATCTAACAGAGACATTACTGTCGAGATTCTGACCGAAAAATTAGACATTCCATGCCCTCGGAGAGTGCTTTGTCGTGCTAGGTCACTTACATATCCTTTGTCTTTATTTGACCCCAAGAATGGATTAGATCGAAAGGACTTTCCTGTCGAACCCCTTTGTGTCTGTATGAATTTCTGACCGCGCGGAATCTCCATAGCCAATTTTCCATTTTTTATTATGAAATTATAGGGTGCCTTTGGTACTACTCTTATTTCACACGATCCAGGAACTTCCATAACGTTGGCGTGATTCGGTTTGAGCAACGGATCTTGACGTGATACATCTTCGTAATGAAAATTGAGTGGAAACATGAGTTGGCTTTTACAGTATCTATAGAATAAGCTGACTCCTCCTACTCCTCCTTTCCGAAAAGATCATCCTTGGTCCTTTTGACATAAGAATCTCGGCCCGCTTTCTCCCCATTAACCAATTACGTTACGACCACTGAACAAACTTGGTTGACGAACATGGTTTATGAGCCGCTAATGTAGCGGCTTGTCGAGCATTTGCCAAACTCACACCATCCATTTCAAATGGGATTTGTCCCGTGGACACACGAGCAATCCAACCCGTAGGATTTCCTTTTCCTCTTCCCATTCTTACTTCTGTGGGTTTCCCGGTAATAGGGAGATCCGCGAAAACTCTTACCCATATCTTACCATTTCTTCGGAATTGTCCGCTCATAGCACGATGGAAGTGTCCGATTATAGCCCGACGCGCTGCTTCAATGGCTCGATATGAAAGACGACCAGCTTTACAACTTTTAGTGCCATATCTTCCAAAACCCAGTTTTGTACCATCCGGTTTGCAACCCCTACTACATCTGCCTTTACGATATTTACTATATTTCGTACGTTTCGGATATAGCACGTCCCCCTTTTTTTTGACTATATGAAATCCACACTTTGACACCTGAGATTCCGTAACGAGTAGATACTTCCGCAGGAGCATAATCGATTTTCTGGTTAAATACATTACGAGAAGTTTTTCTATGCTTATAGCATTTAGTTTGAGCTTTTTCTGCTGCGTCTTTTAATCGACCGGAAAAACATATACGGATTCCCTCCACCCTTTTTGGAATCTCCTTCACTATTTTAGCAAAAATGGAATGAAATGATCTTCTTTTGTTCTTCAGTTGAAAAGAGATGTCTTGAGCAATCGGAGAAGCGCTTTGATAAACAGATTTGATTTTGACTGACTCAATTAAGGTCTTAGTGTTTGTTCTATTAGACAAGAAAGATCGCATTTTTTTGACTTCGTAAAAATAAGAGTTGTACCTGTACGGAATTCCTCTCTTTCTCAGTATGATCTCTATCATCATATCTATTACCTTTATCAATTCTTCTATCCCACCTAGGTTTTTGAATTTCTCTATCAATTCCATTACCTTATCCTTACCCATGAGGTTCCAACATTTGACCCTTAATTGATTGAGGAGTTGTTCCCGGGCATCAAGGTTATTATACACCCCAACCCCATCTCTTAGAAAGAAAAAGGTAGCACCGAAGAATGGAAAGAGCGAGATGGTGGTTTTAGTTGTTCCCGCGAAGCGAAGATCATTCGCCAAGCGAATGAAGTGGGTCAACCTATTTTTGGCTTCGGCCAAACACTTTTTCTCGCTGGTCGAGCTTTCTACAAAAAAAGCGATACGAGAACGTATTCTCTTCTGTAAGCTTCTTCCCTGTGCATTCGCTCTCCCCATCGTAGATGGTTCAGCCGCGCCCGGTGCCACGAAATGATTGAGAACTACGACGGGGTCGAAATTCATTTGGTTCTTTGTATTAAAAAAGTATTGCATGACCAAAAAATTCAAGGAGGGGCGCACTGCAGGGAGGGTCCGTAGATAACTCGTCGGGCCGTCGGAGCGGGACTTCTTTGGGAAAAAGAACTTGAATAACTTCGTTTTTCTGAAGGAGTCGTCATTTTCTATCAGGAACGCTATGTCATTTACAACCCCGGCGTATTTCGGATGCTTGAAGGCCCCGCTGATCCGAAGTGATTTAGAAAGATTCTTCTTTATCGATGGTGATCGGTCATGGTATCCATAGCGTTGTTTTTTTTTCGGCCAACCCCGGATTTCGTTTTGCTTCTTTCGGTCGTCGAGCCTGATCGACTCGACTCTTTTCCTTGCCCCCCGGCCTCTCACTTCGTTTCGTTCTTCTTCTGTATCGTCGCTTGAATGAAGACACCCGATCGGCCCGGCTTTCCCGAATGTCGTCCACCACCGGCCCTTCTCCTTTCCGGGTCTAGTTTTTTCACGTCGTTTCAGTCGTCGTGGTCGACGGGGAAGAAAGAAATGAATGAATGTTCTTTTAGGAAAATGTAGAATAATACACCTACCGAGACGAAAGCCGAAGGTGAGTCTCGTAGGTGGACGTATCGAACCGAAATAAGATCTCAGATTGACATCTTGATACACAAATTTCCCATAATAATAAATAGAGTCAATAGTGACCCCGCCGTAGAAAGAGCCGCTTCTTTTTTGCTTGATAGGGGGGCTTCCATTCACCAACAAAGACTAAAAGTGCTCTCCGAACCGTGCTGGATAGTCACCCATCACACGGCTCTCAAACCCAACCTGTGGTGGATCCCGGGAGACAAAGTCAAAGCGCTTGATCCTTTGCCCCATACTTTGAGGAGGTTATGTTCTTTTTTGCTTTTTTTTGGAGAGTCTAATCTCTTTGTACTGCTTTTTTTCAAAGAAAAAAAAAGAAGAAAGGGGTCGATTTAGGCTCCTTCCCTTCCACTGCATAGCTACGCTAACAGGTACTACGAGCCCTCTGTCCCACACATCTAACCAGCTCGCGTGGTTCACCGGTTCCACCGAAAACTCTCATTTGTTAAAACGGAGCATAGTGCGCTTTAGGCGCCGAGCGAGAAACCTCTCTTCTTTCGTTTCGGTTTATTCACTATCTGAAACTTAGCACTTGTTTGATTTTTCTTATTGGGCGGCGGCGTTCTTTTTTGAAGTCTATCCGAACCGAATTAGCACTTCTCAGATCAGACTAGGCCTCCCCCGCAGAGCTGGGCGCCGGGGACCTGGATGCGCTAGCGATCGGCGCATAGGGGGGGTTAGTTGCCCGGGTTTCTCGGCCTGGTATCCTACACCTCGCGTTAATGATATCTACATTCAACTGTGCCCCGGAGACACGGTCGAAGCACGCCCATCCAGTGTGCTTCTTTCACGACATGCTCTGGTTCCGGGTGTTTTCCAGTGGTCTTCTAGCGTTAGAAGAAGTCGTGTCCGTCCCGGACATCTGCAACGTCCTCCCACGCTTTTTTTAAAATATAGGATAAACTGAAGGAAAAGACTTACCCATTCGGTGACTTTCGCGGTCGCCCTCACTGAACCGACTTGAATCTGAACTACGATTTTTTCCAAGTCTTACCGAAATCGGATTTCCTTTTCGTGCCATATTTTTTGACTTTATGGATTTCTGTCCCTTTTTTCTTCCCGGTCCAATATTTGTTCTCGAAAGTCTGAGTTTCCGTGTACTCTCCAAATTTATGACCAACCTTCCCCTCAGTGATCTTAGAACGCTACT